AACATTAAAAGAACAGAATCACGCTCTGTAGGATTTGAACCTACGACATCGGGTTTTGGAGACCCACGTTCTACCGAACTGAACTAAGAGCGCTTTATTATGATGGGAGATACGGATGTCAAGAAAAGGATTCTTTTTGTACCCCCAATACATCTTGTATGTATAGTATCATAAAATGGTAGATTGTGTCCAATTTTAATCGATCTCAATTGACCCCTCGTTACTGTCCATAGGAGAAGTGATAAGTAGGGATGACAGGATTTGAACCCGTGACATTTTGTACCCAAAACAAACGCGCTACCAAGCTGCGCTACATCCCTTTCATTTGTTGTACAGTGCCATTGTAGGGAATCCATGTTTTGTTTTCCACATCCTAATTTCCTCTATCTAAATAGAATTTCTTTTGCCATTTCTTCTTTTTGGTTTTTTGGTTTCATTCTCATAAAGAATTATATACATACCTAACGTATAAACGTATAAAGGAATGAATATTTATCAGTAGTGCTCAGGAAGGAGGGTTCATCTTTTTCTGTTTTAAGGACAGGTAGATTTCATCTACCGGATCGTTGTATATATCCATTTTGGTTAGAGATTCCCCGTACAAATGATCTTTAACTACATATGCATCTGATCATATATGTATTACAATATACAATAAAGTCAATAAAGTTAAAGAAAAAGAAGGAGGATTTTCAATGCGAGATATAAAAACATATCTCTCCACGGCACCTGTGCTAACTACTCTATGGTTCGGGTCTTTGGCGGGTCTATTGATAGAGATCAATCGTTTATTCCCAGATGCGTTGACATTCCCCTTTTTTTCATTCTAGTTATTGACATGGGAAGGGATCAAGAAGATTAGAGATACAATAAATTCTCTGCGACTAACCCCCCCCTTTTTTCAGTTCTTTAGGATATGAAAGAAAGAGTAAAGAATAAAAGTGGATTGAATCTCATTGAAACTCGGGTTCGGGTTAATATAGGGAGAACAGAAAAGGAAATGTGGGTCGAGGGCAGGCTGTTCAAGATCATACAAGATACTAAATAAAATACTGGGATTGGGAATAATTGATAGTTAGAAATATTTGTATTACTTAATAATTTGATTACTCTATTGATTGCAACGAAATCTTTCATAATTGAATTGGATTTCGAGTTAGCAACTTCTCGTCTATTTATTTTTCATTCCTTTCTTCTTCGCTTCGGTTCGAATCGAAAATAGAAGAATTGAGTGAATTCAAAATCCAAAGGAGGTTCATGGCTAAGGGTAAAGATGTCAGAGTAGTAGTTATTTTGGAATGTACCAGTTGTGTCCGAAATGGTTTGAATAAAGAATCGCGGGGCATTTCCAGATATATTACTCAAAAGAATCGACACAATACACCTAGTCAATTGGACTTGAAAAAATTCTGCCCTTATTGTTACAAACATACGATTCATGGGGAGATAAAGAAATAAATCGAACGGAACGCGTGTGCCACTCTTCCAAGGAAGAGGAAGAAATTACATATACATATATAATATATACAAATCCAGTCCTATTTTGGTCGGATCCGAAATGAATGAAGAAATAGGATTTTAGAAATAAGAAATAAACCATGGATAAATCCAAGCGGCCCTTTCATAAATCCAAGCGATCTTTTCATAGGCGTTTGCCCCCAATTGGATCGGGGGATCGAATTGATTATAGAAACATGAGTTTAATTAATCAATTTATTAGTGAACAAGGAAAAATATTATCTAGACGAGTGAATAGATTAACCTTGAAACAACAACGATTAATTACTATTGCTATAAAACAAGCTCGTATTTTATCTTCGTTACCTTTTCTTAATAATGAGAAACAATTTGAGAGAACCGGGTCGATCCCTAGAACTACTGGTCCTAGAACCAGAAATAAATAAGCCTATTCCTCAATCGAATCAAAACTCTAATTCGAACTCAGATTGAAGTTTTGTTCGAAAAAGCCGAGAGATTGTCGCGCCGTAATGTAATAATAAAAAAAAGAATGGGGGAAGAATAAATCTTTTTTTTTTTTTTTATTGAAACGTGTTCGTTCATTCCTACTACTTATCTTATCATACGAATTTCTACTATACCCTCCCGGAGTTCATTCTCCGGGGAACTCCGTTTAAAGTATTCCAGTGAATTCCTTCCAATCTCCTTATTTGATGATCGCATTGGAAATCGTGTCAAGACAATTCCTATTTGATATGGCTATTTGTGCAGGTATTTTACGATTAAGAAGCAACTGCCTCTTGTACAGATCAAGTATTAATCGACTATAACTATGGGATCCCCTATTCTCACGAGTTACTGCATTTATCCGAGTGATCCACAAACGACGAAAACTTCTCTTTCGCCTGCCTCTATCCCGATGAGTGGAAACCAAAGCTCTCATTTTCTGTTGAGTAGTAGTTCGAGTAAGTCTTGAATGAGCCCCTCGAAAGGTTGCTGCAAATAAACGAATTTTTGTTCTACGTCTCCGAGCTATATATCTTCGTCTAACTCTGGTCATTGAATCAAAAGAAACTTGGATGAATAACTAATTGATTTCTTTTCTTTCAGTCATTCTTTTCCCCTCTCCTGGTTTATTAATAACAAAACGGATTCTTCCGATGTATAAAATGAAAATACAAATTCCAATGGCTTTTGCTACTATAACCTTCCCAACCACGATTTTTTGATTTCTTCCCGGCATTTCACCTCAAAAAAAAAAAAAAGAAATTGTACCGATATTAGGTATAAAATAAATCGTAAATGGACAAATAGTGGCTTCCATCGTTTCTATGGTTACTTCTTAAACGGCGAGGTCCTCTCTATACACCGGAGCCCCTTTCCTCATTTAATCAATGTTATTGGTAACTTGTACAGTTCACGCTCTTTGGCTCTACCGATGAATTATCGAGTAATAGGTCTTTTTTCAATGGGATCTATCCATACAGTGACGGCATTTAATTATGAAGGTTGAATAGGTAGCTGACCCTGTTAGTCCGTTCTTGCAAGAGTAGGAGCATAATCTTTCTGCTTCTTAAATATCATTCCCCCGCTTAATGGATAACCATTTGCTACCAATGGGAATTGCTTTTCATCTCAAATCGAGGTGATTGGATTTGCACCAATGGACACCATAAATTCCATGCAAATAGAGGTATACGAGAGATCTTTATTTTTCGATAGTGAATGGAGTTCTTCCATTCTATTCATTGGTACGAGTCATTGATACTGTAAAAATCGTCTCATTTGTTCTAGCTCATGATCTGAACGAGTCGCACATACACCCTAGTACATGTTCCTCGACGCTGAGGACATCCTCGAAGAGCGGGGGATTTCGTGACATTTCTGATTGGCTGTCTTGTGTTTCTAATAAGTTGTTTAATAGTTGGCATGCTGAATCATATACAGAATGGGCTGGTTTAGATCGATCCTAACCGGATGATTATGAATTACTTCCATTTCATATTTTACCCAGGTAAGAAGATAAAAGATCAAATAAGGGTTCATTCAAATTATGATTCGAAATGGAATCAAAGATTTATGCGAAATCCCCGGTATTTTCGATCGCTACAAGATCAACAATGCCATAATCTTGGGCTTCTGTTGCTGACATAAAAACATCCCTTTCCATGTCTTCGGATACAACCCATAAAGGATTGCCCGTTCTTTGTACATAAACCCTTGTGAGGGTTTCGCGGAGTTTCAGTAGTTCTTCCGCTTCCAGGATAAATTCTCCTGTGGGTGCCTCATAAAAAGAACTAGCAGGTTGATGGATCATAACCCTGATGATATAACATAATGAACGATTCCTCTATCTCGCATGATTGGGCGAAGGGAAGGGATAAAGAATAACAAGCAGGGAGAAAAAGATAGAATTGAACAACCGTACAGGCATCTTTTGTGCATACGGCTCTGTAATGGAATTTTTTTTTCTCTTTTTTCATCGAAGAAAGAGACAAGTCGAATCTATCAGACCCAGATCGTTGAATGATCCATTTACCATCCTTCCTTTCGGAGTAATCAAAAAATACTATGATGGTTCCGTTGCTTTATATATTTATCTCGTCTGTGATTCAGCAATCCCAAAGTTTCTTTCTGATCCGATCAAATAAAAATAAGTAAAAAATGATCTTTTTTTTTTTTTTTTTTTCACACTCTTTCATAACATAAATATTGGAAAGAGACTTCTGATGTGGAAGCAAAAAGGTTTGTGACGCTGAAATGGACCCCGATACATAAGATCAAGTCGGAAATAACCTTTCTTTCATACTACTATCTCGATACATAATCTCATATTATGAAAAAATAATAATAGTTTGCTCATATCGAACTTGAAATGCCATGCTATTATTACTTAATATTATTATTATTTTATTCATATTCCATATGACGAAGGCATAGTCTTTTTTTCTCTCAAATAAAAAAACTCATTGGCGCCAAGCGTGAGGGAATGCTAGACGTTTGGTAATTTCTCCTCCAACCAGGATGAAAGATCCCATTGAAGCGGCTAATCCCATGCATATTGTATGCACATCTGGTGGCACAAATTGCATAGTATCATAAATAGCTATTCCTGGGATTACCCATCCGCCGGGAGAATTTATAAACAAATACAGATCCCTGGTATCATCCTCTATACTGAGATATACCATGAGACCAACAAGTTGATTCGAGATCTCGCTATCAACTTCTTGGCCTAAAAAAAGTAATCTTTCTCGATGAAGTCGGTTGATTAGGACAAAATTCTATTCCTTAGGAACCGTACACGCACCTTTGGGTGCATACGGTTCAAAAAATCAAAATTGAGAAAATAAAAAAAAAAAAAAAAGAAATTGTCGATTCCAGCCCTATTTCTTTTTTCGTAGCGGGCTTTTTCTTCCATTTTTTAAGAAACATGAGTTTTGACTTGCTTCCCTATAAAATCAAAAAAGAATTCACTGAACTTATCGAGCTAACCCCTCATTGATGTATTGTTTCATCGAGATCTAAATCACGATGTAATTTTCTTGTTCCCGAATGGGCCTCTTCCACTCTTTTAGGTTTATGCTCTACTCCGGGTAAAGATCCGCCCGAATTCGATTTGCACATATAGGACAAATGATCCCAGTACCACTTCTTTTTGCTATGACTTCTTTTTTTTTTTCAATTTGTTTCATTTTCATGCCTTCCACAAAATATTCGATGTATTCATCATCATCATATTATTCCATTAATTGGCAATTTGAGATCACTCATATGGTATAAAGGAATCATTTCTGATAGGGTGGTAATCATACATGGATTACCTTGGTATTTTCTGAACGGAGCCTGTATACTTCATTTTATTGGTCCAAGCCAACCATAAATTCTTTTAATTGAGAATATTGATCCTCCAACCAAATAAATTGATCTAATTGCACTTCACGCTTCGAATTATTGATGGTTCAATCAATCTTTCTTGGGCGAAACAGAGGATATCTCGATCGGGGGAGAGAACGGGGAAATCCCATATGACCCAATATGTCTGACAAGTCACACTATACGTCAACCCAAACTGCATCTTCCTCTCCAGGACTCCGAAAAGGTACTTTTGGAACACCAATGGGCATTAAATGAAAGAAAATTTAAGTATTCTATTTCACTTTGATGTGGAAACGTAACAAACAATGGTTTATTGTCTTCATAATATTGTCGTTTATCGTATTTTATCGATAGATTGGAAGATTCATAGAGGAAGACGGAATAAAGGAAAATTCTTACGAACGGATCGTTCGAATGAGAAACAAGTATCTATACATTCGCTCACAAAAAATAGGATTAATCCCCCCATTGCGTATTGGTACTTATTGGGTATAGAATAGATCTGCTTCTCTTTGTTCCCACGAACAGAATTGTTCAATTATTACTAACGGAACAGAATAAATATTAACCCTTGTTTCGAGATAATCCAATGAAAGGGTGAGGTCCATAGCATAGTTATTTCCAATGCGATAAAGTTACATAGTATCTATTTTTTCTTTGAGAAAGGGGTATTTCCATGGGTTTGCCTTGGTATCGTGTTCATACCGTCGTATTGAATGATCCCGGTCGGCTGCTTTCTGTCCATATAATGCATACAGCTCTAGTTTCCGGTTGGGCCGGTTCGATGGCTCTATACGAATTAGCAGTTTTTGATCCTTCTGACCCCGTTCTTGATCCAATGTGGAGACAGGGTATGTTCGTTATACCCTTCATGACTCGTTTAGGAATAAACAATTCATGGGGCGGTTGGAGTATTACAGGAGGAACTATAACGAATCCGGGTATTTGGAGTTACGAAGGTGTGGCCGGGGCACATATTGTGTTTTCTGGCTTGTGCTTCTTAGCAGCTATCTGGCATTGGGTGTATTGGGACCTAGAAATATTCTGTGATGAACGTACGGGAAAACCCTCTTTGGATTTGCCCAAGATTTTTGGAATTCATTTATTTCTCTCAGGGGTGGCTTGCTTTGGGTTTGGCGCATTTCATGTAACAGGCTTGTATGGTCCTGGAATATGGGTATCCGATCCTTATGGCCTAACCGGAAAAGTACAATCTGTAAATCCAGCGTGGGGTGCGGAAGGTTTTGATCCCTTTGTTCCGGGAGGAATAGCCTCTCATCATATTGCAGCAGGTACATTGGGTATATTAGCAGGTCTATTCCATCTTAGTGTCCGCCCACCCCAACGTCTATACAAAGGATTACGTATGGGCAATATTGAAACTGTCCTTTCCAGTAGTATCGCTGCTGTCTTTTTTGCAGCTTTCGTTGTTGCTGGAACTATGTGGTATGGTTCAGCAACTACCCCGATCGAATTATTTGGTCCCACTCGTTATCAGTGGGATCAGGGATACTTCCAGCAAGAAATATATCGAAGAGTTGGCGCCAGTCTAGCCGAAAATCTGAGTTTATCGGAAGCTTGGTCTAAAATTCCCGAAAAATTAGCTTTTTATGATTACATCGGTAATAATCCGGCGAAAGGTGGATTATTCCGGGCAGGCTCAATGGACAACGGGGATGGGATAGCTGTTGGATGGTTAGGACACCCTATCTTTAGAGATAAAGAAGGGCATGAACTTTTTGTACGCCGTATGCCTACTTTTTTTGAAACATTTCCAGTAGTTTTGGTGGACGGAGACGGAATTGTGAGAGCCGATGTTCCTTTTAGAAGGGCAGAATCGAAGTATAGTGTCGAACAAGTGGGTGTAACTGTTGAGTTCTATGGTGGCGAACTCAATGGAGTCAGCTATAGCGATCCTGCTACTGTGAAAAAATATGCTAGACGTGCCCAATTGGGTGAAATTTTTGAATTAGATCGTGCTACTTTGAAATCCGATGGTGTTTTTCGGAGCAGTCCAAGGGGTTGGTTCACTTTTGGACATGCTACGTTTGCTTTGCTCTTCTTTTTCGGACACATTTGGCATGGCGCTCGAACCTTGTTCAGAGATGTTTTTGCTGGGATTGACCCAGATTTGGATGCTCAAGTGGAATTTGGAGCATTCCAAAAACTTGGAGATCCAACTACAAGGAGACAGGTAGTCTGATACAACATTGCTCCGGTATCTTTCGCCTCTATATTTGATTTTTTTGATTTGACATAAGGTACCGTAGAAATATTGATTTGAATCATCGCCTTTCTTTGCTCTTGTCCTTTCTTTATCTGGGAAATAATCCTAAATGAACAGGTGTGGAAGCTATAATTGTAAACAACGATCGAATCTATGGAAGCATTGGTTTATACATTCCTCTTAGTCTCGACTTTAGGGATAATCTTTTTCGCTATATTTTTTCGAGAACCGCCTAAGGTCCCGACTAAAAAGATGAAATGATTTTTCATTATCTTAATTGAAGTAATGAGTCCCCCATATGGGGGACTCATTACTTCAATTAGTCTCCGTGTTCCTCGAATGGATCTCTTAGTTGTTGAGAGGGTTGCCCAAAAGCGGTATATAAGGCGTACCCTGTAAAGCTTACAAGTGAACCAGATATGGAGATGGCGACTAAGGTTGCTGTTTCCATTATTAGAGAATTTCAAGACCACGATGGATCTATGCTACGATAAAATCGTTTATTTACAACGGAATAGTATACAAAGTCAACAGATCTCAACCAATGCAATAGTATTTATGGCTACACAAACCGTTGAGGGTAGTGCTAGATCTGGGCCAAGACGAACTATTACAGGGGATTTATTGAAACCATTGAATTCAGAATATGGTAAAGTGGCTCCTGGGTGGGGAACCACCCCATTTATGGGTGTCGCAATGGCTCTATTTGCGATATTCCTATCTATTATTTTAGAGATTTATAATTCTTCCGTTTTACTGGATGGAATTTCAATGAATTAGGTCCATAAGAACCAGAAGCCCTAGCTTTTCAATCAAAAATGAATCACTTAGGACTCAGATTTATAGTCCATTCTGGTAGTTTGACCGTGGAATTCCGTTGTTTCGGTATTTCCGGAATATGAGTGTGCGACTTGTTATAATTGATCCTATTGATAGTACAGAGAATGGGTCTGTCATCTCGACAGAGATGGTTCTGCCTCGTCGGATATTCATCCTAGTATCTGGAGCACGGAATATATGGAATAGATCAAGAAATATTTGAACTATGATTCATACCTACTATTCAGACCTCGTGACTGGACTTCAAAAAATTTTCAAACAAAGAGGTATTTGATAAATTGAACGATTTTTCTTCCTTTAGAATCATGCTTATTTTGACCGAAGGACAAATCTTTCTCTGGATTTTTAGTCATTACATCTATGAATAAGTGATGATCAAATAGTTCTTACTCATAGAACCCTTGGTCTTAGTTTTTGGGTTTTATTGAATCATCGTGGTTCTAGTATGAATCTGAGGTTTCAATCGATTCATAGGGTCTCAACAAGAGAATTCCTATCAAAAAAAAATATAGTAAACAATAGTCAATCTGCATTACGCACAAACAAAAACAACAAATCAAATAACAAATAAATAGGGGAATAGAAGATTCAAGAGGCCTGTAACGATCAACATAAAGACAGATGAGCTAACTTGATATTTTGGCATTCTCATCACAACAAAGAAGAGAGTTCGGATTTTGGTTCCTTCGTATCTTCAGAGACGATTGAATCAAGTGGATAAATAAGAAATTTCAAATTTTCTATTACATATCCATTGTAATCAGTATTTGGGTGTTTCTGCTTGAGCCGTACGAGATGAAATTCTCATATACGGTTCTCAGAGGGGGAGTCCCCTTGGTTTACCTATCTCAATAAAGTATATGATTGGTTCGAGGAGCGTCTCGAGATTCAGGCGATTGCAGATGATATAACTAGTAAATATGTTCCTCCTCATGTCAATATATTTTATTGTCTAGGAGGGATCACACTTACTTGTTTTTTAGTACAAGTAGCTACGGGTTTTGCTATGACTTTTTACTATCGTCCGACCGTTACGGAGGCTTTTGCCTCTGTTCAATACATAATGACTGAAGTCAACTTTGGTTGGTTAATCCGATCAGTTCATCGATGGTCAGCAAGTATGATGGTCCTAATGATGATCCTACACGTATTTCGTGTGTATCTCACGGGCGGATTTAAAAAACCTCGCGAATTGACTTGGGTTACGGGTGTGGTTCTGGCTGTATTGACTGCATCGTTTGGTGTAACTGGTTATTCCTTACCCCGGGACCAAATCGGTTATTGGGCAGTAAAAATCGTGACAGGCGTACCTGAAGCTATTCCCGTAATAGGATCACCTTTAGTAGAGTTATTGCGTGGAAGTGCTAGTGTGGGTCAATCTACTTTGACCCGTTTTTATAGTTTACACACTTTTGTATTACCTCTTCTTACTGCCGTATTTATGTTAATGCATTTTCCAATGATACGTAAGCAAGGTATTTCAGGTCCTTTATAGAGAAGACAGATCATAGATATTTGTAATCGATCATATATAATTTCGGGGAGGAACAATAGTGTTTTATTGCTACAAATATGGATTATTGAAAAGAATAAGAC